AAAAAAAGATTGGGGATTTCTTATTCTTATATTGCTGATTTAATTAGACGAATTCTTGCCCCGCGGAAGCAGAGGCAAAGGACTAAGCAGACGTGTCAATACTTTCTTTTTAGAACCATGAGTTCTGGGTGTGGCCCAAACCCGTACGGTGCCAATATGGATGAAACAACTCTCCCTTATTACTTATTAATTTATAATTGAATTTCATAATTCAATTTCATTATTTATTAATGATTGGTTCGGGCTATTTTTTTTTTCAATTGAATCCAATAAATAGTGAGAGTAAATTCTAGGATTCAGAACCAGAACTACGAAAGCCAGAGTTCGGAAATCTTGGTATCCAATCCTATTCCTAAGGGATACTCTATTTTTTCTCCTAGGATTAAAGAAGAGATTATACGAAAGACTATCAAGATCTCCTAATTATCTTATACTGCCCTTAGTAAAATAGTGTCTAGTGACTCCGTCTGGTATTAAATTAGATTGTATAGGATGAGGGGAACTCGATTTAGGAGTTGTGGAAAAGCCCGAAAATCCTTTGTATCCAAACTCGCGAGAGTCTCTGAGTGCTCAGACATGCAATTAGGATAGGATGGTTTGTCTGCTCTTCTAGAGTCAAAGTTGAAACAAAAAAAAGAATGTATGTAGTAATAATTGTGGTGGTTTCTCCCAATTCTTTCACAGAAAGACAGTAAGGCTCCGATCAAAAAGGCTTCGATCAAATAGGAAATATAGATATCTGATAGAAAGTTATTTATCTTGATGGTATATTTTTATGTTTTTTGCTTATGAAGGAAGGGTACCAAAACAAACAAAAGGTCTTACTATTCTTTTCTTTATGCTTACCTGTTCCATTAGGAACATTCCTTTGAGATTTCCAAAGGTGTGTGTATTGTATTTGTACTTAATGCTTCCTGATTCTACCAGAAATCCTATAATAATATAGGAACTTGTTACAAATGTATTCATTGAATTGGTTTGGTTCATCAATAGCCTTAATTCAGAATCCTATTTTGACTCTGTGCCATTGATTCCACTATGATTATTAATCAATAATGGAATAATTCCTTCATGGAGATAGGGGACATAATTCACATGGATATAGTAAGTCTCGCTTGGGCTGCTTTAATGGTAGTCTTTACATTTTCTCTTTCACTTGTAGTATGGGGAAGGAGTGGACTCTAGGGCTAGGGTACTAATTGAGTAATCAATTGAGTAATCGAATTGTATCAATTCTTTATTGATCGTTTTGCGAAGCCTTAAAAAAACGTTTCTGTTTCCAAATTGTACTGGAATATGGTAATGCATAAAAAAATACAATTATGAATAATAATCATTCGATCAAACAATGAATGATTACCATAATTGAATTTCATTTCGAAACTCAAATCTACGCATGATAGGAAATTTTTTCTAATCGAATTTTTCCTAAATATTCTATTTTGGTGAATCAACTCTTACCAGAATTATGGATATTACAACGAGAAAAACCAATCCCTATTTTTTTCTTTATTTGTTTCCCCTTTTTCTTAACTTTTACTGTTTGAAGAGAAAGTCTGCTGCTATAACGGCAATACTTTCTTTCCACAGGAAGCGATTAGCGGTTGTCCAAAGAAAAGAGGTCCTACACCTAATAAAATGAGATCTTTCTTCCGTTGAGCGATCTGTACATCGCACATTTCACGTTTGTTTTAGACTCCTAGAAATTTTTTTATGCTTTTTTTTGACTCATCTCATCACAAATGTATTCTATTTATATGTAGCGAAAAAAAAATAGAATTCGAGTGCTATTTAGAGGTACATCTAATATATGTACATACATATTGTAAATTGATCTATATGAAATGAATGAAGACTAGATTCGTATACAACTTTAGAAACGTTACGTTATATAATAATAAATAGTATATAATACTAGATAGTGTGGTAGAAAGAACTATATATATAGTTCTTTCTACCACACTATCTCAGATACTTCTACTTCTGATTCCAGCCCTATCATTTAATTTAAGACTTAAAGTTTGAATCTCTTTTATTTCTTCAATCATTGATAAGAACTAATAATTCAAGTTTCATTCAAATTAATTATTTTGGCTGACCGTTTTTACGTATATGATAAGTAAAAAAGCAGTAGGAACTAAAATAAACAGTGCAGTAGCAATAAGTGCGAGAATATTGACTTCCATAATCTTCTTTTTTTGTTTCGCAATAACTCGGGATCTAATCCCATAGAGATGATAAATTTGACTCCTGTAAATTCAATGGGATGAATTGCATCCTGATGATACTGAATCAGATCAATATTATGAATAACAATATCTGATCTATCAAATCGATTCATCGTCGAAAATTAAATAGTATAACATAGAAAAATCTTTTATTCATACTAAATCAAAAATGCCGTTTTTGATTGGATCATAAATCCTATCATTGGATTTTCATCTTTTTTTTTTCACTTTTTCTTTTCTATAATCTATTATCTTCCTTATACAATTCTACTACTTATAGATACAATAGTATATATACAAATACATACAATTATGAAGTATCATATGACCGGTATTCTATGGGTCATACACAGATCCAATTCAAACAGTAGAAGTGAGATGGAAAAAAGGACAGATTAAGTATAAAAAATCGAATATTCCAAAAATTGACTAAATACTAAAAGGGGGGGCCTTGCTTGTTTGGTCTTTTTTTTTATTTAATTAGTATCTTCTTCTTGGATTGGGATTAGAACGTATACATCACAAATTCAGTATGCTATTTGAATGAGATAGGTTGTTTCCAACCAATTACTATAGTATTAGAGGATACACAAACAAAGCCGGAATTCGAAAAAGTGTGGTTTAACCTGAACCTGAAAAGTACTCTGTCGAGGTCATTATATTAAGTTTATTGTGTATCGTACAATAAACGAAGATAATTTGTGTCTGCACTCCCGGTAAAAATACGGACACTCTATAATTCTATTTTGCTCTCTGTCTTCCTTTTCACAGAAAAGAGAAAGATGAATTTCTCAATTCATCGGATCCTAGTTCGGGACTGACGGGGCTCGAACCCGCAGCTTCCGCCTTGACAGGGCGGTGCTCTGACCAATTGAACTACAATCCCGGCGAGGTATATGGAATACATACTCTTATGGTTTCATAAGAATATTCTACTCGTCATATTGTAAGAGATACACGAATGATATATTGATATCATATCCACATAAATATGTGCTTTAGTGAGAGTGATACGAATTACTAGTAACCTGTGGTTCTTTTATTGTAAAAAAGAAATAATCAATCTTTCAATAAGAAAAAAAGATCCTTTTCTTGATACTTTACTTAAGGATCATGAATATGGATCGTTAGAAAGATCAGAACAGAACGAATGAGAAACATATAGATAGAGCAAAAAAAATTGACTTTTTCTCTTTATTTATACGGATCAGACATTTCTGTTTCTGTAGGACGAATTTATTATATCATACTCATGGAGCGGTGCATTTTTGGGCCGAGCTGGATTTGAACCAGCGTAGACATATCGCCAACGAATTTACAGTCCGTCCCCATTAACCGCTCGGGCATCGACCCAGGAAGAATTCATTCTAGGCTTATTGATAATCCACGATCAACTTCCTTTCGTAGTACCCTACCCCCAGGGGAAGTCGAATCCCCGCTGCCTCCTTGAAAGAGAGATGTCCTGAACCACTAGACGATGGGGGCATATCCGCCCGACCGTCATCATACTATGATGATAGTATGATCAGTTTTTTGGAATTGTCAATATAATCTAATGGTATGGCTAAATCCAAAGAGTCTTTCCTACTTTCTATGTTATGATTCGATAGATTTTTTTTGTTTGATTTGATACTTCACTTCATGAATGAAGCATCTCATACTATGATAACTCTATATAAAATATTCTATATAACTCTATATAAAGAAGTATAGGATTCCTTCGGTTTCGATTCGGGGTACGAATCCCCTCATCACATGATTCAAGAAAATGCCTTGAATCTATGTCGATATCGGATTCGTAAATCAAGCGAGTCTTGTTCTGATGGGTCAGGTCAGTCAAAGTAAACAAAGCAAGGGGGATCAGTCTTGAAACAATTCACTGCATTTTCTCAAAAAGAAAGAGAATAATTTTACCTCTAAGTAAATCAGATTTTTTTCTGAATGAGTTCATATGTACATATATACCTATAGTACTAGACTAATGCATATATACATATATGCATTAGACTCCATAATAGAAAATGACTAATTCATGAATAAAATAGGGCCTTTTTAACTCAGTGGTAGAGTAACGCCATGGTAAGGCGTAAGTCATCGGTTCAAATCCGATAAAGGGCTTTTCCAAAAAACTCAAGTCACTCAAGTCTTATTCTTCGTTTTTCAACGTAGAATAGAGATATTGTTGATAAAAAAAAAAGAAAAAGGTAACCGCATTATAATGAGTTCCGCTTATTAGGAGTTTTTTTATAGTTAAAAAGTTGAACATTGAATCATTATCATAATGACTAATTGCACTTTTATTTTAGGGGATTCCACTCTGTAGTGACATAATAGTCCTCTTCATATCTTATATATTCCATTTTTTTTTGTCCTGGGACAATAAATATTCTAGATATCCAATCTCTATTATTAATTGCCAAACCAAAATATTCCTACTTGCCCATTTTTCCTATCAAACTACCATAACATAAAATTATAAAAGTAAGTGGACCTAACCCATTGAATCATGACTATATCAGCTATTCTGATATATAAATTCGATATATATTAAATCGTAGAAGCGGTTTTTGTTTTATTTCCTTGGAACATACAAGGCAAGAATTTTTCGATATTTCTTATTTTATCTTCTTGTTACTGGATGTTCCATAGGAAGAAATCGTTATTCTTTTCCGATACATATAAAAAAGTATATTCTATTTCGAAAATCTATTTGTCAATAGATTTCCTTGGTTTCAGAATCCAATATTGTCTTGTTCCGACAATGCAATAGAG